AGGGAATTTGGAACCGCTAACGAAAAAGGGGGATAGGGTCAATATTTTAGGGGTCAAATAGGCTTTTTGGGGATAGAGGGACTTGAACCCTCACGATTTTAAAAGTCGACGGATTTTCCTCTTACTATAAATTTCATTGTTGCCGGTATTGACATGTAGAATGGGACTCTATCTTTATTCTCGTCCGATTAATAAGTTCTTTAAAAGATCTATCGGACTATGGAGTGAATGAGTTGATGAATATTCGATTTATTCTTCAACGTGAAATAAATTCACACCGATTTTTCCATTTTTTCATTTTCATATTAAAAAAACAGATTCGGGCCAACATTAATCATTTGATATAGTATTCAATAGATGCGTTTATCCTTTCTAAAGTTTCCATGGAAAGATTCCTCTACCGGCGCAGTCAACTCCATTTGTTAGAACAGCTTCCATTGAGTCTCTGCACCTATCCTTTTTTTTCGTTTTTTGAACCTTTGTTTTGAGAAAACAGGATTTGGCTCAGGATTGCCCATTTTTATTAATTCCAGGGTTTCTCTGAATTTGAAAGTTATCACTTAGTAAGTTTCCATACCAAGGCTCAATCCAATTAAGTCCGTAGCGTCTACCGATTTCGCCATATCCCCCTTCTTTTTTTCTTTTGTTTTGAGATTCAGATTTTATTAGAATATTATTCCTTTTTTCTTTCATTTATACTGGAACCTTTGAATTTATTAGATAGCGATTACTATCTCGAAAAAGTATTTTTTTCTTACCTATAGGAAACCCCTATTTGATTGAATCAAATTGAATTTTATCATTTCTGTATCGGCAATTCAATATAGATTGATATATATCCTTTATATATCTTTCTCTTCATGCCATTTTTCCCATGCAATTGCGATACTTAAAGGGTCGATTCTTTTTTTTTTTTTCTTAACTTCCCCTTTTACGAATGAAAGCCGAGGAATGGTTGATTAGTTATAATTAATCAACCAAATTAGGAAGAAATATAGAGAAATTTTGTAGGATAGAAAATAGAGAAGTGTAACAAAAAGAATTTCAAATATCATGTGAATTCAAAAAAAAAGTTTGACTATCTAAAAATGTTTAAGATTCACTATCGAATATTATTCTATTCGAATTTAGAATTGTGATAAAGAAATCAAAAATTTTATATCGCTATAGAAATCGTTATGTTCTATAATATCCAATATTTATTGGTAATTATGGATTCTATTCTTTTCTATATTTCTAGAGACACTATACTTATAGTAATAGTGTCTTGAATTCCTATGCATAGACAATTTTGCATAGAAAATTTCTATTACTATAATATGGGCCCGCTTAGCTCAGAGGTTAGAGCATCGCATTTGTAATGCGATGGTCATCGGTTCGATTCCGATAGCCGGCTTTTTTAGATTTTTCATTTTTTTATTCCATTTTTGAAAAATTGAGAATCTTCCTTTGAAATCAAAGAATATTGAAAAGTGTCTTCCCCTCTTTCCAAAATCCATGAATTTATTAAGTTATAGGGGGAACTCATCACTATGCCAGGAAAAGGATCTTATATATTCTTATATATATATATAATAATAGAAAGTTTGACTATTTATCCAATTTATCTCATTCTTCTGTATAGTAATAGTACAAGTACACTACTTCAGCAAACTTCGCTTCATTTAGTTCAGTTTGAGTTTAGATTTATTCTGTAAAATCAAATTAAAAAAAAAGAATGAAATGAATTCTAAATAAGAATTAAGGAGTCTTTATTTTATGTCGCGTTACCGAGGACCTCGTTTCAAAAAAATACGTCGCCTGGGGGCTTTACCAGGACTAACTAATAAAAGGCCTAAAGCCGGGAGTGATCTTAGAAACCAATCGCGTTCCGGGAAAAAATCTCAATATCGTATTCGCCTAGAAGAAAAACAAAAATTGCGTTTTCATTATGGTCTTACAGAACGACAATTACTTAAATACGTTCATATCGCCGGAAAAGCCAAGGGGTCAACAGGTCAAGTTTTACTACAATTACTTGAAATGCGTTTGGATAACATCCTTTTTCGATTGGGTATGGCTTCGACTATTCCCGCAGCCCGCCAATTAGTTAACCATAGACATATTTTAGTGAATGGGCGTATAGTAGATATACCAAGTTATCGCTGCAAACCTCGAGATATTATTATGGCGAAGGATGAACAAAAATCCAGAACTCTGATTCAAAATTCTCTCAACTCTTCCCCTCAGGCGGAAGTGCCAAACCATTTGACTCTTCACCCAGTCCAATATAAAGGACTGGTCAATCAAATAATAGATAGTAAATGGGTCGGTTTAAAAATCAATGAATTGCTAGTCGTAGAGTATTATTCTCGTCAAACTTAATTAAACCTAAACTCAAATAAAATAGCAGAGGTTCGGGCAATTTTATTCCCTTTTATCAAATTTAATTAACCTAAGGTTAAGTAAGCAAAATACGGGTTTGATTCCGATTTTTTCTCATTTATATATCATAGCCAGA